CACCTTGCGTGGCGTCTCCCAGTCCACCACGGCTTGCACGCACCTTCTCTTGATCCAACCAACTCATGCCGTCGCCAATCCAGTGCCCAAGGAACTAGGCCTTATGCAAAGCACCTTTTTCCAATGATAGTATACACCAAAATATCATCCGGCCTATTTAGTATCAAATAGCACAGACTACGAGAAACTTCTCTAAGTAGGGGCGAAATAAGTCATTCATCTTTGTGCAAAAGGAGGCATTGGTTAGACCAAATGGCATCACTATAAACTCTAATGCTCCAGCGTCACGCAGATCGTCTTGCCCTCGTCGCCCTCGGCTATCCGCACTTGGTAGTACCCCATCGCCAGTCCAACTTGGTGAAATACCTTCCCGCACCTAATTGATAAAAAAGTCCGCGATGAGTGGCACGGACTCTTTTTTTATTTTGAGTGTTGTTATGGGCCCGATAGTCGATACATAGACGGAGGCTTGCGTCATGCTTATTCTGGAACAGAGCTCCTCGCAGAAATTCCGGATCATTGAAGAGGAATCAAAAATGGTAGTTTTCCTAAAAAGTACCTGGATGTTCCCTTGTCCCCCAAGAGAATAAAGAGAGAGCATTGCCTTCCTCTACTGGAGAAAATTAAAAAGAGAATCTCAGGTTGGAAAAGCAAATTGTTGTCCTCCGTAGGTCGACTAACGCTTATTAAACATGTTCGAGTATTCCGATGCACATGTTAAAAGTTTTACCTAAAATTACCCGGCCTACACTTCGGCTACTAATAAGGGGACAAGACCTTACAACTAGATTGGAGATGATCCCTTCTCTCCAGTGAGTGCAGTGAAGGACTCTCGCCTCACCCGCCCGTTTGACTTATGGCATCATCTACTTGCTTTTCAACCTAAGCGATTTCATAACCAGAAAGAAAGACCTCTCTTTCGGGATCAGTCCCGTCCCTAGATGTAGTAGTAAATCAGCGGGACATTCAAAGAAGCTATGCACCTTCGCTGAATGTTAATGAAAGCAAGCCCTTTCATCCTAATCTCATCTACTGAAAAGGGGGCCGGACGTAGCGCGTTCTTTTATGGAACACATAGGCTATTACAGACGCATCATTAAACACTTTGCGAAGCGCGGAACCCCGGAATGGAATCATTGCAGAAGAAAGGTATAACGGTTGGGGACCGGAACAGGATTAAGCCCTTAATAAGCATGCAGATGAGTCTTTGCTGTCAGCCCCAATCCTTCGGTTTCCGGATTGGAATAAGGAGTTCATGTTCATACTGACGCATCACTCTATGCCATTGGATGTATGTTGGCGCAGGAAGGGCCGCTGGATCTTCTAATGGATAAACTTTCACTTATGCTTGCTCCGGAACGGGCTGGGCTATAGTAGAACGGATGCCGGAATATTGGTTTACTGGGCCAATGCCGCTCTTTCCTTAAACTCCGGAAATCCCCCTCACCCTGAAACCATTCACCAGTACAGACCCATCAGCTTATGCAACACTACATACAAGATTGTCACAAAAATCATTGTTGCTAGACTGAGACCACTTCTCACTGACCTCATTAGTCCTAACCAGTGTAGTTTTCTTGCTGGTCGTAGAATCCGAAGCTATGATGAAATATCCTAGTTTCTTTAAAATGAGAAACATTGCACTAACTTCACTTTTGCATTTCATCATAGAGACTACTTTATTTGACCGTTATCAAGACAGCCATGAGGGATAACTACCCAACACCCCTTGCTGCTTTCGCTGCACCATCTGTTGTCCGCTGCTTGGAATCTTGGTGTAAAAAATTCTTAGGGGCCTGCAGCCCTGCGGAATTCGACCTTTTATCAGCTGGTTGGGGCTTCCGACCTAATAAGATAAGGCGCGTACACAGAAGTCATGGGTGGTATATAATAAAATAGAGTGAAAGGGGCCATGGTCGATGAAAGTATTGGTCCCTATTCATTCGGTCAAACTAACGCTTAACAAACAAGGCAAATAGCAACGCACCTCATACAAGAGGGAGGGGCCATATGATAAGAAGTGACTGTAAGAAAACGAATTGGTAGCCATATAGTAAATGCGCCATAAAGGACGACGGGCAAGCAAAGCATCCTACCCTTTAAGATCTCGGTAATAGAAAGGTTCAAAATGAAAAAACGAAAGAATGCTAATTACCAAGAACTTCGTTGTCAACAGGAATGCATCAAGAAAACTGCCCTTTTTACAAAAATATCAACAAACCAAACAAAACTACAATTAAGAAAAAGAAGAATGATGTGTTTGACCCCAAGGAGAGGCCGTCTGAGCACGCGGCTAGGAAGGCTCGCTAGACCAGCAGCCAGCCTACTCAAGCAAATACTCTGACAATACAGCTGCAGAACGCGTAAGTCACGAGTAAGAGGAGGTGGTAACGTCTCTGACTATGATAGGAATGAGGAATGACAAGCGAGAGAAAGCGAAAAGATAAGAGAATGGACAAATCGGGGAAATGGAGGCACCAGCAGAGTCAAGGAAGTATATATTATAGCACCTGAGCCTGCCCTACTATTAATATGGTGAGGGTGGGATAGGCCAAAACAGAATGTAGACAAGAAATAACCCCAGCTTCAGAAGTGGCAGTTGCATAGAGAACTCTTCTTCCGTCAGCAGCAAACAAAGGTTTTTCACCATGTGACTTTTGCACGTCCTACTACTTATTAACATATCGCGGCTGACAGCTGGAATTTACACCAAAATAGGGGTCCCTCTCGAAAGAAAACGAGACGTAGTCGGTATGACAAAAAGAGACGAGCTTTCGTCGACAGACAATAGTGGTATTTCCGTCGTCCATGGTAAAAGCGGGTGGAGTACGTAAGTCCCGCTTCGACCTCAAAGCAAGAATACTAGTCCCCGGTTCAGTGAGAACTGTCAAACGAAAATCCTGAGTCTCCTTGATTAATCAGACCAATAGCCCCAGGTTCCTATCTCATTGGCTCGAGCCAGCGAGGAAAGGAAGAAGCACTCCCTAAGAGAAGAGCTTACAGGCGCAAATTACGGGTATGGCCATTAGTAGTCAATCTCGGGGAAAATGAACCAATTAGTCGGAGTTTACGCCTACCAGCGAATTATGGAATAGAGCCCTCTGTGCTAACACGATCGAGACAAAAGCGATCTTCTGTCTGCTGACGAGCCGAGTTAAGATTCCACGCGTAATCGAAATGTAAATATGCCACAAAATAAGCTTCTTTACAACTATTGTCACTCTCTAAAGGAGAGGCAGCGGTAAGCTTGCTTGACAACTTGTTGATCCTATAGCGCAAAGCTGGTCTCGACCACTGGATGAGGGCTTCTGCAAAGGATAGGAAGGCGTGGAAGGAAGAAGGCTCCGCTCTCAGAATGGGATAAAGGAGAGATTGGGAAGAAAGTCAATCGTCGAATAAGTTAGGTGCGGTGCCATAGGCTGTAAAAAGAACGTATTGAGCCCAGAGGCAATATCTTTTGGATTGTATCTGAAAATGGATGGAAGCTATGCCCCCCTCATCCTGTCTTTCTTTCAGGATTGATTGATGGGCCTGTAGGAAGGGGATAGCGCGGATCCCCAATAGAGGACTTGCGCAATCTCTTCAAGGTCATCACGAGAAGCAGGATTTATTGTCGGCTCATCAAGGGGATAGGAAAACGGTAGCTGGGCTCGATCAACAACAAGAGAGGAAGTAAAAAGTGAAGCTAACTCAACCAACGAGAGAGCGAAAGCTCGGCTAGATCAATAGAGAGAGGAGAACTTCCCTTAAGAGAGGATAAATTGCCTTGAACCAGTTGCAGTTATCGAATAGGAAGGGCATATCAAGTTGACCGAGTGGACCTAGAGGCAAGAATTCTAGCAAGGAACCAGACAGACCAACGAGCGAGACAAAGCCGGTACAGGACTAGTTTGGAAGGGTGGGTTAAAGACCTATAGGAACGAAACAGGTCCCAGGGACAGATAGGAGAATGACCAGTTCGCTAAGTGTGAAATAAGAGGCTATGAAGCGTAGCATTATTCCAGGTCAGCTTCTCCATTCTTCTTTCCAACCGGGTGGGCTCGCCTCAATTCAGGTATAGGGTACCTCTCGGACCTAACACCACAAACCATCTTTGTTTGTTTTACGATATGATATGCTTTGGCCGAGATGTCCGAGAGGTGCCAGGGGGCTTTGTCTCTTGTATTCTCTCTCATAGTCCATTCTTTCAAGAATGAATACGCCCGGATCCCTCTCAATAGAAGGCCTGTCGGCTTGGCTTCCATTAGCGTGTACTTGATACGAAATCTTTCTTCGAGTGGCTCAGTGACCTTCCCAATCCAATCGTCAGTTCTATCTGCTCCAAGCGGTTATCTTTTTTGAGACCCGATCGGTAAGGGCAGCTTTGTCAGGAAGAATATAAGTAAGGGGATCCCTACACTTGTGGTAAAGGAGAGATATATAGTATAGGTTGAAAGGCTTGTGTAGCATGGGAGGAAGAACCTACCTTTTCTTGCCCCTTTGATTGGATTGATGAAGGCATCTTCCTTAACGGAAGAAAGGATAGTGAATCTCGCACTTCCCGAGCGTAGGAAAGATGATACGGAAATTCATTCCGAGCTATGAAAAGGAAGTTCATTCCCGGCTAGGTTCTTCAAGAAAGAGGGCTAGGCCCAGGAGAGGAGATTCAGCTTCAATCGGAGATTTCCGCTGTTCAAGCTATCTCATCAGGTAATTAAGTAGTCGGGGATTCCGCTATAGCCTTAGGAATAGGGTACGAATCGGCTGTGGGTCCTGTTTCCTTAGTGCCAAAAGCTTAGTAAGAGGAAGAGGGGGTCTTCTGGTAGCGGGAAGGCAGTGAAGTAAGCGGATATGGAGTACTCGAGGGACAGGCAGGCCCTGAAGCGAAGGACGGGAACGAGCGGGATCTCAGACGAACAGGAAAGAGAGAGTCAACGCCGGTAGAGGAGAGGACTAGCCTAGGCTCTTCAAGACCTTACTCGGCTCGAGGAAGAGGAATAGATAGGTACACGAGGTGAGCG